GCTTCTTCTGACACAGCAACGCAAATTGAATCAGTATCGAAAGGAAGTGCTAAATAATTTCTTTTTCCTTTCCTTTATCTGTTGATGTAAAATGATGCTGTATTTAATATAAAATTCTTACAATGAAAGAGATTATCATATTTCCACAATTCAATTTTAAGTGGATGGGAGATCTATAAATTTCTTTTTCATGGTTGTAGAGGCAGTTTTTGTTAGAATCCCCCCTTTTTATTTTAAGGAATTTGTTAATTGTCCAGTAACAAATATGATTCGATGAAAGAAAGTGAAAAAAGAATAAAATAATTGGAATCAATAGTTGTAATGAATTGTTGGATTGGATCTCAATCCAAATTTGGATCTAGCTACAAGGAAGAGGCTTTATTTTAAAATATCGAACGAGGAAACATAGTATTCCATAAAAATGGAATTCAAAATAATAATTCAAAAAGAGTTTCGTTTTTAAATGAAGTTACACGATCCAGTTCGTTTATTCTCGACGACTTGGTTGATAGGAATCGCGAGATGGCTAGATCTTAGAAATGATGAATCGGTTTCATTTTATATGCCTGTTACTTTCTCTTTTTTCGTGCCGTCTATAATGATAGATGAATCCAAAACTTTCAATTGGACTTATTATTTCAATTGGTATTTTTGTATATCTTCCTATGTTAGAAAAATGGAAACTTAGGTAAATACTTTAGAAACATATGTATAAAAATACCATATTTCATTTAGCCCTTTCATGCTTACTATAACCAGTTATTTCGGTTTTCTACTAGTGGCTTTAACTATAACTTCAGCTTTATTTATTGGTCTGAGCAAGATACGACTTATTTAAAATTTCTATTTGAAAGAAACAATTCAGAAAGGAAATGCTTCTGTGAGATTCTGTGTATTCTAGAGTTATTTACCATGTCAATTGTCAATTCTTGGTCATTGAGATTCACATCAATTCGGATTAATATTTAGGTATAGATATTACCGCTTTTTTTCTCCTTTTCAAAAAATTGAAATGATTGAAGTTTTTCTATTTGGAATCGTGTTAGGTCTAATTCCTATTACTTTGGCTGGATTATTCGTAACTGCATATTTACAATACAGGCGTGGCGATCAGTTGGACCTTTGATTAATTCACATTTCTTTTTTTGATTGGCCTCCTCCTTTCTTTAATCCACAGGAGGTCAAATTCTAATTGTTGTGCAAGCGACTGAATCCATTTCAGTCTAATTGAATTCATGAAGAAAAAATCACGCTCTGTAGGATTTGAACCTACGACATCGGGTTTTGGAGACCCACGTTCTACCGAACTGAACTAAGAGCGCTTTCTTATCAGAATAGAAAAGGATGTAAAGAAAAGATTTTTTTTAAACTAATCCATTTTCTTTTTATATCTATATATTCTATAGTTTCATAAAAATGAACTTCCGAGCAACGCAATTTGAATCGATCTCAGCTGATTCCTCGTTACTGCTCAACGGGGCAGTAATAGGTAGGGATGACAGGATTTGAACCCGTGACATTTTGTACCCAAAACAAACGCGCTACCAAGCTGCGCCACATCCCTTCAAATTGTTCTACAGTATAATTGTAGAGAATTCCTTTCTTGTTTTCCACATCCCTATTTCCTGCATTGAGACACACAGCTTTTCTGTCCATTTCGTCTTTTTTGGCCTCATTTAACATATTTTTACATATAATAATAAGAAAAGGAAATCTTATGGATCGTTGTACATTTCAATTGGAATTAGGGATTCCGTGTACAACTCTAAACGGTCCTTAACTACATATGCATCTAATCATATATGCATTATCTTTATGTATTACAATAAAAAAGGAGGTTTTTCAATGCGAGATCTAAAAACATATCTCTCCGTGGCCCCAGTACTAAGTACGTTATGGTTCGGGGCTTTAGCAGGTATATTGATAGAGATTAATCGTTTTTTCCCCGATGCGTTGACATTCCCCTTTTTTTCATTCTAGCTATTGACACCGGAAGGAATGAAAAAGATTAGAAATAGAATCAAATATCTGTGACTAATCCCCCCTCCCTCTTTTCTCTTTTTTCCCTTTTTTTTTTCTAATTTTTAGAATTTAGAATAAGGGACGAAAGAGAAAGAATAAAAATGGATTCAACGTCTGCGAGACTCAGGTTCAAATTCGAATTAAAAATAGAGACGTGGGGGTAGAGTAGGAAAATCGGGGTCTAGGGCAAGAATACAAGATCTTTAACTGCCCTTCGGAGTTAAATAGAATTTCGAACTCATTCTCATTGTCTTGCTTATTATTTACTATGGCTTTTATGGCTTTGCTTTGATTTAATTGATTTTGATCTTTTAGAGTTGGATTTCAAGTTAATAACTTTTATTTTTTCCTTCCTTTCTTTTTCTTCATTTCGAATCAAAATAGAAGAGTTGAGTAAATCAAAAATCCAAAGGAGGTTCATGGCCAAGAGAAAAGATGCGCGGGTAACGGTAATTTTGGAATGTACCAGTTGTATACAAAACGGTGTTAAGAAGGTATCAACGGGTATTTCCAGATATATTACTCAAAAGAACCGGCACAATACGCCCAATCGATTAGAATTGAGAAAATTCTGTCCCTATTGTTACAAACATATGATTCATGGGGAAATAAAGAAATAGATTGAACCGAGTATGTCTTATCCTTGAAAGGAGAAAAATGACATTATATAGAACACATTGAAATATAAATAGAAGATATTGCATTTAAATAAAAAGAATCCTATTTGGAGTTAAAATTACAATTAAGAAATATTTCGGGATAAGAAATAAACTAAACAAACAAACCATGGATAAATCCAAGCGACCTTTTCTTAAATCCAAGCGATCTTTTCGTAGGCGTTTGCCCCCGATTCAATCGGGGGATCGAATTGATTATAGAAACATGAGTTTAATTAGTCGATTTATTAGTGAACAGGGAAAAATATTATCTAGACGAGTAAATAGATTGACCTTGAAACAACAACGATTAATTACTATTGCTATAAAACAAGCTCGTATTTTATCTTTGTTACCTTTTCTCAATAATGAGAAACAATTTGAAAGAATCGAGTCGACCACTAGAACTACTGGTCTTAGAACCAGAAATAAATAGGCTTATTTTTTGTTCACTTCAATCAGAATTCCAATTTGAACTCAAACATGGATTGGTGTTTTATTTGACAAATCTTAGAATCCAGATTATTGTGTCGTAAAAAAAAAACGAATCGGAAAAAAAAAGATTTTTTTATTGAACGTGTTCATTCATTTTGACTACTTTAGCGCATTTCTCATAGTAATTTTGACTTCAACTCCACCCTCCCGGAGTTCATTCTCCGGGGAACCCCATTTAAATTATTTCGGTGTATTCTTTCCAATCTACTTTTTCTCTGATTTCGTTGGAAATCATATAAAGACAATTCCTATTTGATATAGCTATTTGGGCCAGTATTTTACGATTAAGAAGCAACTGCCTCTTATATAGATCATGTATTAATTTACTATAACTATAAGATACTCCCTTTTCTCGAATTACTGCGTTTATTCGAGTGATCCACAAACGACGAAAATTTCTCTTTTGCTTATCTCTATCCCGATGAGCCGAAACCAAAGCTCTTATTTTCTGTTGAGTAATAGTTCGAGTAAGTCTTGAGTGAGATCCTCGAAAACTTGATGCAAATAAACGAATTTTTGTTCTACGTTTCCGGGCTATATATCCGCGTTTAACTCTAGTCATTGAATAAATAAAATTTTGACAAATAACTAATTGATTTTTTTCTTTCAGTTATTATTTTTCCCGTCCTGGCCTATTAATAACTAATAACCAAACGGATTTTTCCAATGTATAAAATACAAATTCCAATGGCTTTGGCTACTATAACCTTCCCGACCACGATTTTTTCTTTTTTGGGGTATTTTACTGGGAAATATGAAAGAAATTGTGGGTTTCCTCGTTTCTATGGTTACTTCTTAAACGGTGAGGTCTTCTCTATACACCGGAGCCCTTACTTCATTTAATATTTCATCAATGTTATTGGTAACTTGTATAGTTCACACCACACTCTTTGGCTCTACCTATGAATTATCCAGTAACAGGTCTTTCACAATGAGACCCGCCTATACAGTAACGGTATTTAATTAGGAAAGTTAGCTGGGTAGCTGACCCTCGTAGTCCGTTCTTGACTGAGCGAGAACTTCTTTTTTTTTTAATTTTAATAAGATTTTTCCGCTTAATGGATAATCAGTTGCTACCAATGGAGAATTGTTTCTCATCTTAAATTCAGGTGATTGAATTTGCACCAACGGAAACCATAAACTTTATACACAATAGAAGGATAGATTTGCTTATTTTTAGATAGTGAATGGAGTTCCTTCTTCCATTCTATCCTATTCATTAGTACTGATCAGTCATACTGGAAGCAGTTTTCTTGCTTTTTCCTGTCAGCTCATGATCTAAACGAGTCGCACATACACCCTAGTACATGTTCCTCGACGCTGAGGACATCCCCGAAGAGCGGGGGATTTCGTGACATTTCGAATGGGCTGTCTTGTATTTCTAATAAGTTGTTTAATAGTTGGCATGTTGAGTCATATATATAATGGGCTGGTTTAGATTGATCCTAACCGGATTTTTTATTTATTTATATAGTAAACTCGGAGATAAAATATCAAATCACAGATTTGCACAAAATCCACTTTTTCATTCAACTGCTACAAGATCAACAATTCCATAAGTTTGGGCTTCTGTTGCTGACATAAAAACGTCTCTTTCCATGTCTTCAGATACAACCCATAAAGGTTTACGCGTCCTTTGTACATAAACCCTTGTGATGGTTTCGCGTAGTTTCAGCAGTTCTTCCGCTTCCAGGATAAATTCTCCCGTTTGTGCCTCATAAAAAGAACTAGCAGGTTGATGCATCATTACCCTGATAATAGAAGGTTTCTCTATCTGGTGTGATGAAAGAAACAGAAAAGAAAGATAAAGAATAATAGGAAAAAGGATAGAATTGAACAACCGTACGGGCATTATCTTTTATGCATTGCATACGGCTCTATAATCAAATTGACCCCTAACTTTTCCATTCAAGAAAGATAAAAAATAGAATCTATTAGCCCCAGATGGGTAAATGATCAAAATGCCACCCTTCTTTTTTTTTTCGGAGGAGTTCAAAAATACTATGATGGCTCCGTTGCTTTCTATTTTAAAATGGATTTTTTTTGTCTTTGATTCAGCAATCCCAAAGTTTCTTTTTGAGCCAATCAAAAAAATTTGGTTTTTTCGCACTCTTTTTTTTTATAACTTAAATATTGTTAAGAGCCCGTTAGTGTAAAAACAAACAAGTTTGTGACGCTGAATTGGACTTCCGATAGATAAGAGAAAGTCGGAAATATCTTTTATCTCATACTACTCTCTCGATACATAATCAAATCTTTTGAAAAAAAATACAAAATTTTTCATATCGAATTCGAAGTGCCATGCTATTATTACTTAATATTCATATGGCGAAGGCATAGTTTTCTTTTTTCTCTCAAATAAAAAAACTTCATTGGCGCCAAGCGTGAGGGAATGCTAGACGTTTGGTAATTTCTCCTCCAACCAGAATAAAAGATCCCATTGACGCGGCCAATCCCATGCATATTGTATGGACCTCTGGTCGTACAAATTGCATAGTATCATAAATGGCTATTCCGGGTATTATCCATCCACCAGGGGAGTTTATAAACAAATACAGATCTTTAGTCTCATCCTCGATACTGAGATATACCATAAGACCAATAAGTTGATTCGAGATCTCGCTATCAACCTCTTGGCCTAAAAAAAGTAATCTTTCTCGATAAAGTCGGTTGAGTAGGGTAAAATTGTATTCCTTAGGAACCGTACATGCACCTTTTGATGCATACGGTTCAAAAAAATTGCGAAGAAAAGAATCAATGTATAGATTCCAGTCCTCTTTCTTTTTCGGGTTTTTCTAATTTTTTAATGAAAGGGCTTTTTCTTCGATTTTTCAATAAAGATGAATTTTGATTTCTTCTTTGATAATATAAAAAAAGGGTAAATAAACTTATCGAATTAACTTCTCATTGATGTATTCTTTCATCGAAATTCAATCCCAATTACGATGGTATTTTCTTGTTCCTGAATGGGTCTCTTTCATCTTTTTAGGTTTATGCTCTACTCCGGGTAAAGATTCGCCCGATTTTGATTTGCACATATAGGACAAATCTTCCCATCACCATTTCTTTTTGTTATGACTTTACAAATAATCATTTATGATACACATAGTAATCATAGATATATTACCAATTGGGTTTTTTTTTAAACGGAGCCTGGATACTTCATTTTTTTCGTCCAGCCAAAGCCAACCATAAATTATTCTAATTGATATAATTCTATGAATTCCCCCAAATAATGCATTTAATTGCATTTCACGCTCCAATTTTTCGATAATTCAATTTCTCTTTCTTGGGCGAAACAGAGGATATCTCGGTCGGGGGAGAGAATGGGGAAATCCCATATGACCCAAGATATCTGACAAGTCGCACTATACGTCAACCCAAGATGCATCTTCCTCTCCAGGACTTCGGAAAGGTACTTTTGGAACACCAATAGGCATGGATTGAAAGAAAAAAGAACTAAATACTATATTTCACTTTGATGTGGAAACGTAACAATATGGTTTTATTGTCTTTATTTTTCTTGTCTTTATAATATTGGCTTTATCATATTTATTTTATCCATAGATTAGAAAAATTTAGAAAGAAAGACAAAATAAATAAAGGAAATTTTTTACGAATAGATCCTTCTAATGATAAATGAAGGATGGACAAATTTTCTCATAGAAAATGGTATCAATCCACCATTGCATATTGGTACTTATCGAATATAGAATAAATCTGTTTCTCTTTGTTCTTACGAACAGAATTCTTCCATTATTACGAATAGAATATAGAATCAATATTAACCTAACCCTTGTTAGGAAAAAATCCCCTGAACAGGGGAAGTCTATAGGATAATCATAGTATAATTTTTTCCAATGCAATAAAGTTACGTAGTGTCTATTTTTCTTCGATAAAGGGGTATTTTCCATGGGTTTGCCTTGGTATCGTGTTCATACCGTTGTATTGAATGATCCCGGCCGGTTGCTTTCCGTTCATATAATGCATACAGCTCTGGTTGCTGGTTGGGCGGGCTCGATGGCTCTGTATGAATTAGCAGTTTTTGATCCTTCTGACCCTATTCTTGATCCAATGTGGAGACAGGGTATGTTCGTTATACCCTTCATGACTCGTTTAGGAATAACCAATTCATGGGGGGGTTGGAGTATCACAGGAGGAACTGTAACGAATCCGGGGATTTGGAGTTACGAAGGTGTAGCTGGGGCGCATATTGTGTTTTCTGGCTTATGCTTTTTGGCAGCTATCTGGCATTGGGTCTATTGGGATCTAGAAATATTTTCTGATGAACGTACAGGAAAACCCTCTTTGGATTTGCCCAAGATCT